TCACCAATATATTCTCAATCGTGGGTACATATGTATTCTTAACATACTGAAACGGCTACCATTATTCATATTAAACCAATAACGATTGATACAAGCTAAATCTTCTAATCGGTAATTGGGCCAAAGAAATAACTTTAATTTAATCAATAGATTTTTCTCTCTATTAAAATCTTTATTTTCATTCAAAAAGTTATTCCAGTTTTTTACTCTGTTCCCGTTGCTAAATATTGGATTTCTATTTACAACATTCTTAGTCTTTGAATTGAAACAAATTAGAATTCTCAATTCTCTACGGCGTCTATACGATAAAATATTTTCAGGAACTGGCAAATAATAATTATTTTTGTCTTTATTTGTAGTTATCCTTTGATAATGTTTTAAAATAAAACTAGATTTATCAAAATTTGCCTTATTAACATATTTTTGTTCTCGGTCTCCTTGATACCTCCTTTTTTGAACGAATAAAATAGCTATGGTTTGATACATAATAACCTGACCATTCTTTTTTACAGATAATCGAAGGGGTTCCATAATAAATAGCTCTTTTTTCATTAATTTTCTAAGAGTTAAATTCTTCTCAATCAGCATTGTATCCAGATTCAGTTCTTTCCTTTGAATAGAGGATAGAGTTATTTGTCTTGGATTTCCTAGTCTAAGCAAGAGACAATATACCTTGATATTTTCAATCGTTCTTTGGTTCAAACTCAAATTCCACCTTAATTGAAAAAGTAAATACCTTTTCAGAAACAAATCTATTTCTGCTTCTGTATTGCTTTTGTATTTTTTTTTATTCTTATATTCTTTTATATTGGATTGCAAATTAGTTTCTTCAATATCTTTAAGGTTTTCTTTATTTTGTTTATTTGATCTAAGATCTCTTCGGTCTGCAGATTTTTTTTCTTTCTTTTTTTGATTTGTTAATTCAAAATCAATTTTTTTATTCGACAATAGAGCCTTTTTTTGCTTTCTATTAGTGTTTTTATTATCTCTTTTATTTAGATTTAAATTGAAAAACAGCAATTTGCTTGGTATACCCCATGGTTTCATTTTATATGTATTATAAAGTAGTATAAATTCTGGGAAAAACCAAAGTTTGAAATCCAATATGGAATCACTTAGTGTTTTTTTATTCATTCCCATCCAATCATAATTTTTTTTTTTTTTTTTTTGTGAATTGATTTTTGAATCAATCATAAGAAAAAAACTATTTTTTTTATCAAATTTTTTAATTATTTGATAATTTTTAGGCCCGGTTTGAGTATTTTGATGACTATTGATATCAATCTTGATCCAAGTTAAAATATCGATTGTCTTTCTAAGACAAAAATGGAAAATTTTCCAATCAAAATATTTTCTATCCGGATTTTTTTCCATATTTCTAATATCATTTTTTATTAAAAAATTTTTAATAGGGCTATCCCCTAATTCAAGTATTTCAAAAATATTGTTTTTATGTGTCTTGTAATTATTACAACTCTTTGTTTTTTGAAATCTTGAGCCATAAATAGACGGCTCCCTTTTTTGTTCATAATTCATAAATCTATAGGATAAAAGATTATATCTTTTATATTTTTGAAAATTTTCTTTTTTGTAATAAATTAAGTTATTTTTTTCATAAAAATGCTGTTTGTTTAAATTTTGTTGTTGAATTGTATCACGTTTATTGATTCTATTTTGGCATCTTTGTGCTATTAATCTAGACCAGGTAATCGGAGAAAAATTGTATTGATAATGACTTCGTAACCAGCTTTGCCATTGATTTATTTCAGAATTTCTAGGTTTCTTTTGTGTTAATTCATAATAAAATAGTTTTTGTGGTTCAAAATAATTCTTTAGTGAAGTTTTAAGAAACGAAAAAGTTCCATGATATTCAAGAATAGGTCTTAACTTATACAAGTACAAGTTAAGAGCGGGGGTTTGTGATAATTTGTAAAAGACATATGCTTGTGACAAGGAGGCTAAATCATCAAAATTATGTGAATTCTTATTAAGAATATTATGAAGCGACTTTTTTCTACTGGAAATAAATTGAATTTGATTTGATTTCTCAAATTCTGTTTCATTACTTTGATTATTAAAAATGTATTTTTCCATTTTTTTTTTTTCAATAAAAAGTTCTATATTTATTCTACGAATAGTAATGATAGATAAAAGGAAATCCATGTAGATTTTTTTAGTAATTTTTTTTTTTAAATAATAGAATTTACGAATGACTCGAGTATTTCTTCTTTTTAATATTTTAAATATCTTTTTTTTTGATTTTAATCTTTTAACATTCAAACTTGTTGTATTATGGCTAATGTTTATTTCCGGAATTATTTTTTTTTTCTCTTGTTTTATTCTTTGTATTTTATTTCTGATTGTGCTTGTTCTAGCAATTAGATCTTTCATTTTTTTTTCTCTCAGTAAAAAATTTGTCCAATTTGTAGATTGAATTTGACTAAATGATTCATTAATTTTAGAATTGTGGTTTTTTTTTAAATCTTTTTCTTTTTTAGTG